GTTATTGTAGCTTATAGCCCAAAGCACAGCACTGAAGATGCTGAGAAGGTACATACCCAAATAACACACGGTCTTGGTCTTAAACCTAGTATTACCTGTAACTCTGACTATACATGCAAGTCTCAACATGACAGTGAAACAGCCCAAACAAACACGGAGCCGGCATCAGGTCAAAACTACATACCTACGACGCCAAGCACAAAGCCACACCCCCACGGGCGAGCAGCAGTAATTAACATTGGGCAATAAGTGTAAACTTGACCCAGCAAGAGTCAAACAGGGCCGGTAAATCTCGTGCCAGCGACCGCGGTTACACGATAGGCCCAAGATAATATAAACGGCGTAAAGCACGACTAGAAACAACAAACAATTAAGGACGAAACAAAACTAGGCCGTAAAACACCATAAGCCAAAATAAGCACTACTCCTTAAACAGATTCTTTAACTCGTGAAAATTAGGACACAAACTAGGATTAGATACCCTACTATGCCTAATAGTAACATGGCAATTAAAAACACACATGCCCGCCAAATAACTACGAGTGAAAACTTAAAACTTAAAAGACTTGACGGTACTTCACACTCAACCTAGAGGAGCCTGTCTACTAACCGATAACCCACGATTAATCCAACCACTTCTGGCCACACAGCCTATATACCGCCGTCGCCAGCCCACCTTGTGAAAGAAACCAAGTGGACAAAACAGTATTACACTAACACGACAGGTCGAGGTGTAGCTTATGCAGTGGAACAAGATGGGCTACATTATCTGACACAGATTATAACGGAAAAAGCTATGAAACCAAGCTCTAAAAGGAGGATTTAGCAGTAAGATGAGAACACAATGCTCAACTGAAATTATCGCAATGAAGTGCGTACACACCGCCCGTCATCCCTGCCACAATAACTTAAAAATATATAATACCACATTAAAAATACAAAACAGGGCAAGTCGTAACACGGTAAGCGTACTGGAAAGTGTGCTTAGAAACAAAAGGTAGCTTACATAAAGCATTCGACTTACACTCGAACGACATTAATACAATAATCCTTTTGAGCCTAAAAAAAGTCCAACCAATACACAAAAATCATAGAACACAAAACAAAACATTTGACTTACCAAGTAGAGGCGATCGAACAGTACAACCGGCACAATAACACAGTACCGTAAGGGAAACAACTAAAGCAAAAAAAAGCAAAGATTAAACCTTGTACCTTTTGCATCATGGTTTAGCAAGAACTTCGGGCAAGAAGATTATAAGCCCATAACCCCGAAACCAAGTGAGCTACTTCAAGGCAGCCTTTGAGGGCGAATCCTTCTCTGTGGCAAAAGAGTGGAAAGACCTAGAAGTAGAGGTGAAATGCCTATCGAACTTGGAGATAGCTGGTTACCCAAAAATGAACATTAGTTCTACTTTAGACCAACCAAACACCACAATAGTTTTCTAAAGAAATTCAATAGGGGTACAGCTCTATTGAAACAGGATACAACCTGACATTGCGAGCAAACAACAACAAAGCACCACATACAAGTAGGCTTTAAAGCAGCCACCTTAAAAAATATCGTTCAAGAATTACAAAACAAAAATAACAAACATAAATAAATACTCCAATTAACACTAAGGGTCAACCTATAGACATAGATAAACCTATGCTAAAACTAATAATAAGAAGAACTTCTCTAAGCACAATCATCCGCTAGAAACAGAAAATCTGCTAGCAATCAACAGACCATAAGAGGAATATAAGCAATCAATTCACAACTTATTAACAAACTGTGAAACCGACACAGGGGTGCTAAAAAGAAAGATAAAACATTACAAAAGGAACTCGGCAACCAATGGCTCCAACTGTTTACCAAAAACATAACCTTTAGCCCAGACCAGTATTAAAGGCAATGCCTGCCCAGTGAGAATATCTTTAACGGCCGCGGTACCCTAACCGTGCAAAGGTAGCGTAATCATTTGTCTATTAATTGTAGACCAGTATGAAAGGCCACATGAGAGCCAAACTGTCTCTTGTAATAAATCAATTAAACTGATCTTCTAGTACAAAAGCTAGAATAAACATATAAGACCAGAAGACCCTGTGAAGCTTAAACTAACCTATTAAACCATATAATAGCTACTTTCGGTTGGGGCGACCTTGGAACAAAACAAAACTTCCAAAAAATGAGACTTCCTCATAAACCACTAGGCCAACAAGCCATAATACGACCCAGTATAACTGATTATCGAACCAAGTTACTCCAGGGATAACAGCGCTATCTTCTTCAAGAGCCCATATCAAAAAGAAGGTTTACGACCTCGATGTTGGATCAGGACACCCAAATGGTGCAGCCGCTATTAAAGGTTCGTTTGTTCAACGATTAACAGTCCTACGTGATCTGAGTTCAGACCGGAGCAATCCAGGTCAGTTTCTATCTATAAAACGCCATTTCTAGTACGAAAGGACCGAGATGACAGAGCCAATACCACAAGCACGCTCTAAAGACAAAACATAAAATAATTCAATGTTAAAAACTATTACCAATCAGGCCTAGAAAAGGCTAATTAAGGACACACCAACCTTAATATATACCAAACATGACATTACACATCATCCATCCACTCCTATATATCCTACCAATCCTCATTGCCGTGGCATTTTTAACCCTACTGGAACGCAAACTATTAGGATACATACAGCTCCGAAAAGGGCCAAACCTGGTGGGACCAATGGGTTTACTACAGCCAATCGCAGACGGCATTAAACTAATTATCAAAGAACCAACTAAACCAACAATAGCATCACCAACCCTATTCATACTATCACCAATCATAGCACTTACACTCGCACTAATCACATGAACCCCCCTACCAATGCCATTCTCACTAACTAACATAAACTTAGGGCTACTATTCATTATAGCTATGTCAAGCATATTCACATATACAATCCTATGATCAGGATGATCATCCAACTCAAAATACCCTCTAATAGGAGCCATACGAGCAGTCGCACAAGTTATCTCATATGAGATCACACTAGGACTAATCATCATATCAATAGCCACCATTACAGGTGGCTACTCCATAAAAGCATTCACAACAACACAAGAACCAATATGACTCCTACTACCATCCTGACCACTAGCCATAATATGATTCACATCGACACTAGCAGAAACTAATCGCACCCCCTTCGACCTAACAGAAGGAGAGTCCGAACTCGTCTCAGGATTCAATGTAGAGTTCTCAGCAGGACCATTCGCCCTACTATTCTTAGCAGAGTACACAAACATCCTGATGATAAACACCCTATCAGCAACAATATTCATAAACCCAGGAATACAAAACCCACCAGCACTATTCACCATCAACCTGATAACCAAAACAATCATACTCACAATCCTATTCCTATGAGTACGAGCATCATACCCACGGTTTCGCTATGACCAACTAATACATCTACTATGAAAACAATACCTGCCACTAACCATAGCCATGTGTCTACTAAACATCTCCACCACCACCACATTCTGTGGTACACCCCCACAATGGAAGTGTGCCCGAGACCAGGGACTACCTTGATAGAGTAGCTACAGGATACTACCTCACTTCCTAAAAAAACATATTAATTTTAACATAAAATATAGCCCCCTCGACCCCCCCCTACCCCCCCCATTAATTTAATACTGGGTTTTACGATCAGCCCTAATGTAACTCTTATACATTAGTATATATTTCATGCTATGTATAATTATACATTAATGATCTGCCTCACGAATATCAAGCAAGAATTTCCCTTTTAATATTTCAGTCAAAACTTATATTTTTACTGTGTCTTCTTTCTCTCATTTCCTGGTCGTTCTATGAAGATGGATTAATTTATATTAGTCAACATGACTATCCCGTTCCTAATGGTGTCCCTTGGTTTGTCCCATCACGTGAAACCCCCTATCCTTCCATACATGCTAAACGTCCTGCTTTTCACGTCCATATACTGCTATTCCTCATTTAGTGTACTTTCCAAGACCGCTGGTTACACCTTCAAGTTCATCTCAATGGCCCGGAACCATCCCTCCCTACTTGCTCTTTCCAAGGCCTTTGGTCGCACCCTTTATCCTGGTACATGTCTCTCATGATCTGATCACTTATGCTAGCCAACCACTGGTAGCCTTTTTTTCTCTGTACCTTTCATCTGACCCCCGTATATGCATACGCTCGTCGACGGCTTTACATCTAGTCAAGGTGGAGCCCTATTCTTGGTCTTACATATTCCTCCCTACGGATATATTCTTAATGCTTGTTAGACATATTTACCAACTGTACCATAAATTCAAATAACAAAAACCCCTAAAAACCCACATATAACAAACCAAAATCCATAAATTTTTACCTACCTAACTATACAAATTTTAACTAGTTATAACAATTAATTCCTAGTTTTTATATCCTGTTTATTAAAAAATTCAATCAACTCCATAAATTTTTACCTACCTAACTATACAAATTTTAACTAGTTATAACAATTAATTCCAAGTTTTTATATCCTGTTTATTAAAAAATTCAATCAACTCCATAAATTTTTACCTACCTAACTATACAAATTTTAACTAGTTATAACAATTAATTCCAAGTTTTTATATCCTGTTTATTAAAAAATTCAATCAACTCCATAAATTTTTACCTACCTAACTATACAAATTTTAACTAGTTATAACAATTAATTCCAAGTTTTTATATCCTGTTTATTAAAAAATTCAATAATTAAGGTAGCAAAGCTCGGCCATGCAACAGGCTTAAAACCTCCACACGGATGTTCAAATCATCTCCTTAATACTAGAAGACCAAGAATCGAACTTGAACTTGAAAGCCCAAAACTTTCAGTACTTCCACATATACTATCTTCTACCAAAGTAAAGTCAGCTAAATAAGCTATCGGGCCCATACCCCGAAAATACCACCACGGTCTTTACCAATAAACCTAATATCATGACTAACCATCACAACAAGCATCACACTAAGCACTATCCTAGTAATAACATCAACCCACTGAATCATAGCATGGGTTTGCCTAGAAATCAACACGTTATCCATAATTCCAATAATTTCAAAACCACATCATCCACGATCCACAGAAGCAGCAACAAAGTACTTTCTAACACAAACGCTAGCCTCAATAACCATCATATTTGCAGCAACCATGAGCGCCATGGAAACAACACAATGAGAAATAACGCTAATAACAAATCAAACAACGACAACACTACTAACCCTAGCTCTGATAATAAAAGTCGCAGCTGCCCCCTTCCACTTCTGATTACCAGAAGTAACCCAAGGAACAACAACACTAACCAGCTTAGTAATCCTAACATGACAAAAACTAGCACCAATATCAATCTTACTAACCATGTCGAATAAAATCAACCAAACAGCCTTACTACTAATAGCAATCCTATCAATCACCATCGGGGGACTAGGCGGATTAAATCAAACACAAATCCGAAAACTCATAGCATTCTCATCAATCGCACACACAGGTTGAATCCTATCAACCATCGCTATCGCACCAAAAATCTCAACACTAACACTATTAATCTACATCCTATCAACTACACCCATCTTCCTCATACTCCACACAACATCATCCACGACAATTAAAGATATCGGAACAACATGAATGACATCCCCACAACTAGCATCAATACTCACAATAACTATCCTGTCAATAGGCGGACTTCCCCCGCTCACGGGGTTCATACCAAAATGACTAATCCTCAACAAAATAGTTATATTTAACATGACAACAGAAGCTACAATAATAGCCATAGCATCCCTATTAAGCCTATACGTATACCTACGACTCACATATATCTCATCAATAACAATAACACCCAACACCAATACAATAACAATAAAATGACGAACGAACCAAAAAACGCAACCAATAACCATATCAATAATAATAATTATATCTACACTAACACTGCCAATAACACCAACACTATAGAAGCTTAAGTTATACAAACTAGTAACCTTCAAAGTTACCAAAAAAGATTTACTTTAGCTTCTGTAGAGCTTGCGAATCACACATCTTCTGCTTGCAACACAGACATTTTAACTAAACTAAAACTCTTACTAGACTAGCGGGCCTCGATCCCACAAAAAGCTAGTTAACAACTAGTCGTCCAAACCAACGGACATTAGCCTACTTCTCCGTTTTAACGGAGAAAAAACGGAGAAGCCCCGGGCCGAGGCCGTCTTCAGGTTTGCAGTCTGACATGTAACACCTCGGGGCTTGGTAGCAAGGATTTACCCTATAAATAAATTTACAATTTACCACCTATTCGGCCATACTACCTGTGTTCATCACCCGCTGACTCTTCTCAACAAATCACAAAGACATTGGCACATTATACCTACTATTTGGCGCCTGGTCAGGGCTAATCGGAGCTTGCCTAAGTATCCTTATACGAATGGAGCTAACCCAGCCCGGGTCTCTGTTTGGCAGCGATCAAATTTTCAACGTATTAGTAACAGCCCACGCATTCATCATAATCTTCTTCATAGTGATACCCATTATAATGGGCGGATTCGGAAACTGACTAATTCCACTAATAATTGGGGCCCCAGATATAGCCTTCCCACGTATAAATAACATAAGCTTCTGACTTCTACCCCCAGCACTTCTACTGCTACTATCCTCCTCATACGTGGAGGCCGGAGCGGGAACGGGCTGAACAGTATACCCGCCGCTCTCAAGCAACATAGTCCACTCAGGGCCATCAGTCGACCTAGCAATCTTCTCACTACACCTAGCCGGTGCTTCATCAATTCTAGGGGCGATCAACTTTATTACTACATGCATCAATATAAAACCGGCCTCAATACCAATATTCAACATCCCGCTATTTGTTTGATCTGTTATAATCACCGCAATCATACTCCTATTGGCCCTACCAGTGTTGGCGGCGGCAATCACAATACTTTTAACAGACCGAAATCTAAACACATCCTTCTTTGATCCCTGTGGAGGGGGCGACCCGATCCTATTCCAACACCTATTCTGATTCTTCGGACACCCGGAAGTTTATATTTTAATTTTACCAGGCTTTGGCATTATCTCTAGCATCATCACATTTTATACCGGGAAAAAAAACACATTCGGATACACCAGCATAATTTGAGCAATGATATCTATTGCTATCCTAGGCTTTGTTGTATGGGCACACCATATATTCACAGTCGGACTGGATATCGACAGTCGAGCATACTTTACAGCTGCAACAATAATTATCGCCGTCCCTACCGGAATCAAAGTGTTCGGCTGACTAGCCACACTGACCGGAGGCCAAATTAAATGACAGGCCCCAATCTACTGAGCCCTGGGCTTTATTTTCCTATTCACAGTCGGTGGGATAACAGGCGTCATCCTAGCAAACTCATCACTAGACATTGTGCTACACGACACCTACTATGTAGTAGCACACTTCCACTATGTACTATCAATAGGGGCAGTATTTGCTATTATAGGCGGACTAACCCACTGATTTCCACTATTCACAGGATTCTCACTAAATCAAACCTTAACGAAGACTCAATTCTGAGTGATATTCATCGGAGTAAACATAACATTCTTTCCACAACACTTCCTAGGCCTATCAGGCATACCACGCCGATACTCAGACTTCCCAGACGCCTTCACCCTATGAAATACAATCTCATCAATTGGTTCAACCATCTCACTAGTCGCCGTATTCATATCACTTTACATTGTATGAGAAGCTATGACTTACAAACGAAACCTGCCTATGCCACTAGGAAAAAAAACCCATGTGGAATGATTCTATGGCACACCGCCACCATACCACACCCACACAGAACCAACATTCATATTAAATAACACATATGCTCCAATCCGTGAGTACATTTCATATATAGAATGACCGTGGCCCGAGAAAAGGCAGACTTTAACCACCATCTATCGATTTCAAATCGACTGCATACTTATGCTTTTTTCTCGGAGGCCTAGTAAATATAATTACATGGCCTTGTCGTGGCCAAATAACAGCGCTCTGTGACCTCCTCGTGCCATATGCAACTCAACTCTCATTACAAGAAGCCACAGGCCCAACAATAGAAGAAGTAATCTTCTTACATGACCATGTGCTCCTACTAACATGCCTCATAACATTAGTTGTTTTAACATTCGCAATAACTGCCATCACAGCCACAGTAACCCACAACGACCCAACAGAAGAAGTAGAACAACTAGAAGCCGCATGAACTGCAGCTCCTATCATAATTCTAATACTAACAGCCCTACCATCAGTACGATCACTATACCTAATAGAAGAGGTATTTGACCCATACGTAACAATTAAAGCAACTGGACATCAATGATACTGAAACTATGAATATACAGACGGGGTTAACATCTCATTCGATTCATATATAATCCAAACACAAGATCTGCCAAACGGATCTCCCCGACTACTAGAAGTTGATAATCGAATAATCATGCCTGCCAACCTACAAACACGAGTTGTAGTTACCGCAGAAGATGTACTACACTCATGAACAGTACCCTCCCTGGGGGTAAAAGTAGACGCAGTACCAGGACGACTTAATCAACTACCACTAGCCACATCTCGAACAGGCGTATTCTTTGGCCAGTGCTCAGAAATTTGCGGAGCAAACCACAGCTTCATACCAATCGTAGTAGAAGCAGTACCACTAAAACACTTCGAACAATGACTGTCATGCGAAAAATAACCATTAAGAAGCTTGTATAGCATCAGCCTTTTAAGTTGAAGATGAGACATCAATCTCCTTAATGACATGCCACAACTAGACATTGTATTCATTTCAATAACCTACGTATGAACCTGAACTATTTTTATAATAATGACATCAAAAATCAAAACAGTCAATCTCAACAATACACCAGATATTATCATAACAGAACACAACAAAACAAAACAAACACTAATACTACCATGAACATAAATATATTTGAACAATTTGCAAGCCCAGAAGTACTAATACTACCAACCATGCTAGTATCAATGCTTCTACCAGTAGTCCTTATACATCAAAATCAAACTCTACTAGGAAACCGAATATCAGTAATTACCAAATGGTTTATTAAAACCATAATGCACAACATAATTCACCAACTATCTACAAAAGGACAAAAATGATCGCGGTTTCTAGTGGGCCTACTAATATTTATCATACTATCCAACCTTCTTAGCCTCCTACCATATACATTCACACCAACATCACAACTATCAATAAACATAGCACTAGCTATCCCAATATGACTAGCCACAGTAGTCACAGGGATAACCACAAAACCATCCGCAGCTATAGCCCACATGTTGCCAGAAGGGTCACCAACCCCACTAATCCCCTTTATAGTTCTAATCGAAACAGTTAGTCTATTCATACGACCAATCGCACTAGGAGTGCGACTCACAGCCAACATCACAGCCGGTCACCTCCTAATAACTATAATTAGCTCAGCAACACTAAACTTTATAAATATATTCAGTACAATATCCGTACTAACAGCAGTTCTGCTAGTCTTATTAACACTACTAGAAATAGCTGTAGCTTGCATTCAAGCCTATGTCTTTGTTCTTCTAGTAACACTATATCTACAAGAAAACACATAATGACCCACCAACTACACCAATATCATCTAGTAGACCCTAGCCCATGGCCCCTGACAGGGGCCATGGGCTCATTGCTACTGGCTTCAGGACTAGCCCTATGATTCCACACACACACCACCACAGTCCTAAAACTAGGGTTTCTAGTATTAATTTTAACACTAATTCAGTGATGACGAGATGTTATCCGAGAGGGCACATACCAAGGACATCACACAAAAGGCGTACAAAAAAACATGCGGTACGGAATAATACTATTTATCGTATCCGAAGTTTTCTTCTTCCTAGGATTCTTCTGAACCCTGTACCATGTAAGTCTAGTCCCAACCCCCGAACTAGGAGCAGAGTGACCCCCAACAGGAATCACACCACTAAACCCTTTCGAAGTTCCACTACTAAACACAGCAGTACTGCTCTCATCCGGAGCAACAATTACTTGATCACACCATACAATAATAAGCGGGAACAAAAAAGAAGCAACATATGCTCTAATAATTACCGTCGCACTCGGAGTCTACTTCACAGCTCTCCAACTATCAGAATACATAGAAACGCCCTTCACCATCTCAGATAGCGTGTACGGTTCCCTATTCTTCGTAGCTACAGGATTTCACGGACTTCATGTTATAATTGGCACAACCTTCCTAATAATTTGCCTTGGCCGACTCATCAACTTCCACTTTACAACCACCCACCACTTCGGATATGAAGCGGCAATCTGATACTGACACTTTGTAGACGTAGTCTGACTATTCTTATTCGTCTCAGTATACTGATGAGGCTCATATTTCTTTAGTATACCAAAGTACAAGTGCCTTCCAAGCACTAAGACCCTCTCAGGGAAGAAATAATTAATCTTGCACTAATATCAACTGTATCATTAACAATCGTCATAATCTTATACCTTATCAACCTATACATAGTAACCAAACCAGACATTAATAAACTATCCCCATACGAATGCGGCTTTGACCCAATAGGAGACGCACGCACCCCAATCTCAATTCAATTCTTTCTAGTAGCAATTTTATTCATTTTATTTGACCTAGAAATTGTACTACTTCTTCCAATTCCATGAAGCATAAATACCAACCCCCCAACAACAACAATCATTCTAACAACCGCCCTCCTAATTCTACTAACACTAGGACTAATCTATGAATGACATCAGGGCGGCCTAGAATGAGCAGAGTTTGAGAGTATTCTACATCAGATATCTGATTTCGACTCAGAAGACCTTATACACTAAGCTCTCACAATGGAACTTATTAAAATCACACTTTCAGCAATCTTTTTTACAATCATATTGGGTTTAGCAACACAATACAAACACCTAATACTCACCCTAATGTGTATCGAGGCAATAATACTAACACTATTCATACTACTAGTCATATTCACTACAACCACACTAACAATAACTCAAACCCCAATACCAATTATCCTATTAACAATCTCAGTGTGTGGGGCATCAATTGGACTAAGTTTAGTAGTCACAACCACACGAATGCATGGAAGCGACTTTTTAAAGAACCTAAGCCTACTATAATGCTAAAAATTGTAATTGCCACCATAACCTTAACACCATCAGCCCTACTACTAAAACCAAAAATCTTGTACCAAACAATAATCTCATACACATTTATCCTAGCCGCAGCCAGCTTAATACTACTAAAACAAAATACATTCCTAAAACCAATATCTAACGCATATCTAAATCTAGACACGATCTCAGCCCCATTACTAGTACTATCATTCTGACTATTACCACTAATAATTATCGCTAGCCAACATATAATATCATCAGAGCCAATACAACGACAACGAGTATTCTTAATAACTATGACATTACTACAAACCACAATTTCACTGACATTCATAGCATCCAACCTCACCCTTATATATATCATATTTGAAGCCACCCTTATCCCAACCCTTATCCTTATCACACGATGAGGGCAACAAGCAGAGCGCTTAACCGCAGGAACCTACTTCATCATATACACCCTAACAACTTCAATACCACTACTAATAGCCACACTATTTCTAAACAATACATCCAACACCCCCACACCATTTCACATAACAACACAACCAATTAATACATGAACAGACCTCCTATTATGACTAGCATGTCTAGCCGCCTTCCTAGCAAAAATACCAATCTACGGACTACACCTCTGACTACCAAAAGCCCACGTAGAGGCCCCAATTGCCGGCTCAATAGTACTGGCCGCAATCCTACTTAAGCTGGGCGGTTACGGCATCATCCGAATAATACAAATTATACCAACAACAAAAACAGACATCTTCATACCATTTATGGTCCTATCCCTGTGGGGCGCAATTCTAGCCAATCTGACATGTCTACAACAAACAGATCTAAAATCACTAATCGCATACTCATCAATTAGTCACATGAGCCTAGTTATTGCAGCAATCATAATTCAAACTCAATGAGCCCTAGCAGGGGCAATAGCTTTAATAATCGCTCACGGATTCACCTCTTCCATACTATTCTGCCTAGCTAATATTACATACGAACGAACACACACCCGAATCCTCATACTCACACGCGGATTCCACAACACACTTCCAATAATAACAGCATGATGACTAATTGCCAACCTACTAAATATCGCCATCCCACCAAGCATCAATTTCACAGGAGAACTACTCATTATGTCATCAATATTCAACTGATGTCCAACAACCATTATCCTCCTAGGACTATCAATACTAATCACGGCAGTCTACTCTTTACACATATTCCTATCAACACAAATAGGAAAAACACAAACAAATTCAAATATTAACCCGTCACATACACGAGAACACCTCCTATTAATCATACACATTTCCCCACTAATCCTTCTCTCTATAAAACCAGAACTAGTATTAAGGGTGTGTGTAATTTAAAAAAAATATCAAGCTGTGACCTTGAAAACAGACATTACTCTCACACACCGAGAAGAAAATAAGACCTGCTAACTCTTTAATCTGACATTAACCATGCCAGTCTTCTCTATCTCTACTAAAGGATACTAGACATCCATTGGTCTTAGGAACCAACGTCCTTGGTGCAAATCCAAGTAGCAGAAATGGACACTATTATTCCAACACTAATTCTAACAGCCCTAATCATCCTAGCACTGTCCATCCTGATAATAATATTTAAACAAGACCTAAACCTGCATAACATGAAAAACAACCTAATAATCACATTCATTATCAGCCTGGTTCCACTTAACCTCATACTAAACAATGAAAACGATACAGTTATATCATCCCCACCAATAATTAACATAACAACAATAAACATTAACACAAGCTTTATCCTAGACTACCAATCACTAACATTCATTCCCATCGCCCTATTTGTAACCTGATCAATCGTAGAGTTTTCAATGTGATACATATCATCCGACCCTAACCTAAACAAATTTATCAAACACCTATTTACCTTCCTCATTGCAATGCTAATCATCATCACAGCAAACAACATATTTCAACTATTCGTAGGTTGAGAAGGCGTCGGCATTATATCATTCCTCTTAATTGGGTGGTGATACTCTCGATCAGACGCAAATACCGCAGCACTACAAGCCATCATCTATAACCGAATCGGGGATGTAGGCCTAATTATAGCTACAGCATGAATAATAAACTCAACATCAATAAATATTCAAGAAATGTTTACACAACATGAAGCCATCAACACAACTCCACTAATTGGACTAGTCGCCGCAGCCATGGGCAAATCCGCCCAATTCGGACTCCACCCCTGACTACCAGCAGCCATAGAAGGCCCTACACCAGTATCAGCCCTACTACACTCAAGCACCATGGTCGTAGCCGGGGTATTTCTACTAATTCGACTACATCCAATTATACAAAGTAATAAAACAATCATGACTAGCTGCCTGATCATCGGAGCACTCACAACCATGTTCGCTGCTGCCTCAGCAATCACACAACATGATATTAAAAAAATCATCGCACTATCAACAACAAGTCAACTAGGACTAATAATAACAATAGTAGGCTTAAACCAACCAATATTGGCATTCCTACACATATCTATACACTCATTCTTCAAAGCATTACTATTCCTATGCTCCGGATCATTCATCCACAACCTAGAAAATGAACAAGATATTCGAAAAATAGGCGGACTAAACAAAACTATACCATTAACTACATCAACCATTACAATCGCCAGCTTCACATTAATAGGCATGCCATTCCTATCAGGCTTTTATTCAAAAGACACAATCATTGAAACCATTATAAACTCCCATACAAACTCGTGGGCCCTAATTATAACCCTAGTTGCAACAATACTATCAGCCATATATAGCATACGAATTATTTACTTTACACTTACTAACTTTCCACGTACTAAACAAAACCCCCACTCAGAGACAAAACCGCCAATCAAACCTATCCTACGTCTGACCTTAGGCTCAATCTTCATCGGAACTATGACCAAACTATCTACACTACAAACAACAACAATCATAACAATGCCAAAAACAATTAAACTAAGCGCACTAATTATCACCCTAACAGGGGTAATCCTATCAATAGACCTATTATCCATAACAACGCACCAACCGCCACAAAAACCAAAAACCACGGCCACATTCTTTAACCAGCTGGCCTTCTTCAATACAATTCACCGCATAATCCCAATAAAAACATTAAAACTAAGCCAACACGTATCAACAGAACTTATTGACCAGTGAACTCTAGAAAACTACGGACCAAAAGGCCTAACAAAAATCACCATCCCACTAATTCACACAACGACCCAACAAAAAAATCTTATCAAAAACTACCTAACACTCTTCACCATAACAATCATAATATCACTAATCATAACAAACATCTAAAAGGTCGCAAACCACCACGACGATGTCAACTTAAAATAACTAAAATAGAAAACAAAGTAATGAACAAACCTCAAGAACAAATCATTAACCCAAAGCCTCCATCAGAATAAAATACACTGAAACCATTAACACCAACAGAAACAAAACAATCCTGACACAACTCGACCAAGCAGCCGCCCGTCCCAATAAAAACTACAGCCCATAAATAAACCACAACTCCCACACCAACAAGCAAGTATATAAAAACTTTAGAAATAACAGCTTTAAAAACATCACCCACATCCTTCTCAACACTAATGCAATAACCAAACACAACAATCAAGCCCCCCAAATATACAATATACATAACCAAGGCAATAAACGTTCGACCCATAACAGACATAAAAACACAACTAAGAAACACAAACCCTATCAGAGAAATAACCCCATAATAAGAAACTAACGTCATACTTAAAATAATTGCCCCAATCACCATAAACATCATAATCAAACAAAAAAAATAATCTATAACAAACATAATTTTCACTCGAACTACCGAGACCTGCGGTCTGAAAAACCACCGTTGTAACATCAACTATAAAAACTATGCCCCACCAACAATTATTAATATTATTCGGACTACTCCCAGTAGCAACCAACATCTCAACATGATGAAACTTCGGATCAATACTGCTCGCCTGCTCAGCCCTACAAGTATTAACCGGCTTCTTCTTAGCCGTACACTACACAGCAAACATCGACCTAGCATTCTCATCCATTATTCACATCACCCGAGACGTTCCATACGGATGACTAATACAAAACATCCACGCCATTGGAGCCTCCATATTCTTCATTTGTATTTATATCCATATTGCACGCGGCCTATATTACGGATCCTACCTAAACAAAGAAACCTGACTATCAGGCACCACCCTGCTAATTATATTAATAGCAACCGCCTTCTTCGGTTACGTCCTACCATGAGGACAAATATCATTCTGAGCCGCAACAGTAATTACCAACCTACTGACCGCCATTCCATACTTAGGAACAACTATAACAACATGACTATGAGGCGGATTCGCAATCAACGACCCCACATTAACCCGATTCTTTGCACTACATTTCATCCTGCCTTTTGGAATCATCTCACTATCATCCTTACACGTTTTACTTCTTCATGAAGTGGGATCAAGCAACCCACTAGGAACTAACTCAGATATCGACAAAATCCCATTCCACCCGTACCACACTTACAAAGATTTTTTCATGCTTTCAGCAATAATCACCATACTAATACTAATCGTATCGTTCTTCCCAGACATCTTCAACGACCCGGACAACTTCTCAAAAGCAAACCCACTTGTCACACCACAACACATTAAGCCAGAATGATACTTTCTGTTCGCCTATGGGATTTTACGATCAATTCCAAACAAGCTGGGGGGTGCACTAGCCCTAGCACTATCAATCGCAATCCTTCTCACAGTCCCATTCACCCACACATCCAACCTACGATCAATAATATTTCGACCACTCATACAACTAATATTCTGAACATTTACAGCTACTTTCCTAGTAATTACCTGGACTGCCACGAAACCCGTAGAGCCCCCATTCACTACCATCAGCCAAGTAGCCGCATCAATATACTTCCTATTCTTTATCTCCAACCCAGTTATGGGGTGAATAGAAAATAAAATCACAAAAACATAGTCCGCTCTAATAGCTTAAATTTTAAAAGCATTGTTCTTGTAAACCAAAGCCGGGTAATAACCCTTAGAGTATCAAAAAGGAAGACAACTTCATTCCTGGTCCCCAAAACCAGAGTTTTAAACTTAAACTACTCTATGAAACTTACCTCACTTCCTAAAAAAACATATTAATTTTAACATAAAATATAGCCCCCTCGACCCCCCCCTACCCCCCCNATTAATTTAATACTGGGTTTTACGATCAGCCCTAATGTAACTCTTATACATTAGTATATATTTCATGCTATGTATAATTATACATTAATGATCTGCCTCACGAATATCAAGCAAGAATTTCCCTTTTAATATTTCAGTCAAAACTTATATTTTTACTGTGTCTTCTTTCTCTCATTTCCTGGTCGTTCTATGAAGATGGATTAATTTATATTAGTCAACATGACTATCCCGTTCCTAATGGTGTCCCTTGGTTTGTCCCATCACGTGAAACCCCCTATCCTTCCATACATGCTAAACGTCCTGCTTTTCACGTCCATATACTGCTATTCCTCATTTAGTGTACTTTCCAAGACCGCTGGTTACACCTTCAAGTTCATCTCAATGGCCCGGAACCATCCCTCCCTACCCCACATATAACAAACCAAAATCCATAAATTTTTACCTACCTAACTATACAAATTTTAACTAGTTATAACAATTAATTCCTAGTTTTTATATCCTGTTTATTAAAAAATTCAATCAACTCCATAAATTTTTACCTACCTAACTATACAAATTTTAACTAGTTATAACAATTAATTCCTAGTTTTTATATCCTGTTTATTAAAAAATTCAATCAACTCCATAAATTTTTACCTACCTAACTATACAAATTTTAACTAGTTATAACAATTAATTCCAAGTTTTTATATCCTGTTTATTAAAAAATTCAATCAACTCCATAAATTTTTACCTACCTAACTATACAAATTTTAACTAGTTATAACAATTAATTCCTAGTTTTTATATCCTGTTTATTAAAAAATTCAATCAACTCCATAAATTTTTACCTACCTAACTATACAAATTTTAACTAGTTATAACAATTAATTCCAAGTTTTTATATCCTGTTTATTAAAAAATTTTTACC